TTTGTTTGATCATAATTCAATCAAAACTTCTTTTTTTGAATTAGCTTAATCTCTAGGACAAATTCTTTGATTCTTCAATTTCGCTGGAATCAGAATAGTTCCTTTCATTTTTATACTACTACATTTGTATGAAATCAAACCGGAGTCAAATATTTCTTATTATTGATTCATGTCCAAAAGAAAGAATTTGAGTAAAAGATCATATCTTTTTTTTTTATTTAATGAGTTTTTTTAATGAGTCTGTTTTTATGTTATTTCGTACTGTGCAATTCCTCTGTTTGTGGGATCGTTTTCTCACTAGAGGTAATCAAAAGAATTATAGAATGGATTGCTATCTATGCCTAGATCGAGGATAAATGGAAATTTTATTGATAAGACCTTTTCAATTGTAGCCAATATCTTATTACGAATAATTCCGACAACTTCCGGAGAAAAAGAGGCATTTACCTATTACAGAGATGGTGCGATTTGCTTATTATTTTCTTTTACTTATCTTTTCTATTTTATTTACCGCCTTCAGTCTTAGAAGAAAGACACCAGATTCGGGATATAAAATAAAAGAAAGTTTTTGAAAAAAATCTACGCTTTTTGAAGGTGAAGTTTGTAAAAAAAAACAATTCCTTCTGTCGTGTATCCCCGATTAATGCAGCCTCAGATGCTTCAAGTATTGATTCTAGTATTGAGCGAAAGGTTACACCTATGGATTATGTATTGCAGGTCAACCCTGCTCCATTAGTACCAATAGGCGGCATAGAGGAAGAAGCACTACGCCTAGGAATCAACAACACAAAAACTTTGTTATAAATTATCTACTTTCCTTATCGAGATCGGAACTAAGAAGAATGGTTGGGCCAACAAACATCCATCTCGTTTGTATTTTTGATACCCGTATAACCATCGAAGACTGTTGAAGTGACGAATTCCTGGAAATTAAGGGGCGTGAGGGACAAAGAAATTGTTGAAGTTAGCGTTTTTTTTTATCTAGTAGCAATACGTTTGATGTTAAGAAAAGATCTTTTGCAGGAAGGTTGGCTAGAGATTTCTTGTAAAAACACTAGCCCCGTTCAGTCAATAAGGAGAATATTTCAATCTTTTTTGATTCCATGTCTTATTCTCATTATGCACATAAGGGAGGAGCCGTATGAGGTGAAAATCTCACGTACGGTTCTGGAACGGAGATTCTTTGAATCGAACGACGACCGTAACGGATGTCAGCTCAATCCGAAGGAAATTATGCCGAAGCTTTACAGAATTATTATGAAGCTATGCGACTAGAAATTGATCCCTATGATCGAAGCTATATACTCTATAACATAGGCCTTATCCACACAAGTAACGGAGAACATACGAAAGCCTTGGAATATTATTTTCGGGCACTAGAACGAAACCCGTTTTTACCACAAGCTTTTAATAATATGGCTGTGATCTGTCATTACGTGCGACTATCTCCACTATAGAAATAAAAAAGGAAAGAGAAAAAAGTGAATCCGCTATAAATACTAGAAAAAATTACTATAAAAAAAAGGCTTTCTACATATGCATCGTCAAAAAAACGATTTTTATCAGCTGTAGCAAAGAAAGGAACTTCATAGAAGTCGAAGTATGAAGAAATAGATATGCCTAGATACTTTATTCTATGGATAAAGGATCTAATTGATAGAGAAAGCACCGTAAAGATCAATTAGTGAGGTTTTGGGCCGATACAATAAGAACTGCTTACTTACTTATCTTATGCTATAAGATAAAAGTTAGGAATCAACTTATGTAATAAAGTTGATCCCCTAAGGGATTGAGCAGCGGTGTAGCATCAGATCCCAAAGATAGTAAGTCTTTTTTTCTTTATTATATTATGAAGATATGAAGAAAAGTCTTTTTCGAAAATTCTATATTTATTTATCGATGAAACCGAGATAGTTAACTTTCAAAAAATTCTAGCGAGAGTGGAATGGAAATACTTATGCTTTATTCTTTTGAAGGTGGGAGAAAAGATAAAACTAAAAAAAATCAATATTCAAGTTTGAAACTCATGTAATTAAACTCTTTTAGTTAACCCGAGAAAAAATGGGATAGATCTATGAGCAATCTCATTCAATTAGATAAGGTAAAAAATGGGACACCACGAGAATTGAATGCTGAGCCGTATGAGGTAGGAAACTCTCAAGTACGGTTCTAAGGGAAGGAATTGAACCACCTATTCCGACCGGGGAGAACAGGCCATTCGACAGGGCGATTCTGAAATTGCGGAGGCTTGGTTCGATCAAGCCGCTGAGTATTGGAAACAAGCTATAGCGCTTACACCTGGTAATTATATTGAAGCGCAAAATTGGTTGAAGATCACGAGACGTTTCGAATAAGAGCCCTCTTTCTTTTTATTTTTTTTTTTATAATTAATTATTTGTATTTGTTGGCCCATCAGTCAAATAAAACAGATCGTTTTTTTTGGAAAAAACAATCAAAGAATTTCATTATATCCTTTCGAAGATCTTTTTTTTCTATTTCC